GTCAGAAATCTTGGTATCCAAAGGTTCCTAAAGGACATTCCATTTTTGCTCCTAGGATTGAAGAAAAGATTATATGAAAGACTGTCAAGTCTTCCTAATTATCTTACACTACCTACACTAACGTAGGGTCTACTGACTCTGTCTGGAATTAGATTGGATAGGCTGATGGGAAATCAATTTAGGAGTTGTGGAAAGGACTGAAGATACTTTGTATCCATACTTACGAGAAACTCCGAGTACTCAAACATTCAATCAGGGTGGTTGGTCGGCTCTTATCTTATAGAATAACAGAGTAAAAGTAAAAAAAAAAAGATTTCTTTGGTCGTGTAAGGAGATTACAAAAAAAATGTATGTAATAATGGTAGTGATGTCTCCCCATTCTTTCACAGAAAGAAAGACAGTAAGGCTTAGATCAAATAGGAAATGTAGGTATCCAATAGATAGTTATCTATCTTGATGGTATATTTTTTTTTTTTTTGCTTATGAAAGAAAGGTAACAAAACAAACAATAGGTCTTACTATTCCCACATGTTCCATTAGGAGCATTCCTTTGCAATTTTCAAGGAAAAGGTGTGTGTATCATATTTTTACTTAATACTCCCCAATTCTACCAGAAATCCTATAAAGAATCTGTTACGAGTGGATTCATTGAATTGGTTCATCAATAGCCTTAAGTCAGAATCCTATTTTGACTCTGCGCCATTGATTCTACTATGATTATTGATCAATAATGGAATAATTCCTTCATAGAAATAGGAGATATAATTCACATGGATATAGTAAGTCTCGCTTGGGCTGCTTTAATGGTAGTCTTTACATTTTCCCTTTCACTCGTAGTATGGGGAAGGAGTGGACTCTAGGTATATTAATAATTGATTGAGTAATCGATTGAGTAATCGATTGAGTAATCGAATTGTATCAATTGTTTAATTGATCGTTTTGCATTGATCGTTTTTCGAAGCTTTATTTTTTAAAAGCTTGTCTCTCTTTCAAAATTATACTGGAAAGACAATAATGAATAATAACCATTCGATCAAACAATGAATGATTACTATAGTTTAGTTGTATTTCAAAACCCAAATCTACGCATGATAGGAAATTTTTTCCAACCGAATTCCTTCTAAATATTCTGTTTGGATAAACCTGTTCTTACCAGAATTATGGATATTACAATGAGAAAAAACCAATCCCTAGTTTTTTCTTTATTTGTTTCTCTCTTTCTTTACTTTCACTGTTCTAAGAACAAATCGTTCTGCTATTAGATTATGACGATACTTACTTTCTACTGGAAGTGACTAGTGGTTGTCCAAAGAGGTTCTACACATAATAAAATTAGATCTTTCTTCCGCTGAGCGATCCACCACATATCATACATTTAACATTTTAGACTCCTAGAGATTTTTTTATGCTTTTTTGACTCATCTCATGTCATGTTTAAGCATGAAAAATGGTCCGAGTCCCCTTTACTAATTCCTTTCAAAATCTGAAGAAGTTACCATAGAACTTCGTAAATGATCTGTTAATGGCTCAATCAATGACTTCTTGGGATGGGAAATCAAAAAAATTCCTTGGTTTTGTTTTGCTATAGTATATTCCCATACTATTCTTCCTCTATTGATTCTTTTGATGGATCCCGGAACCTATATATAAAATTATAAGAAACCTAGGAATTAGAAGAATTGGCCTTCGATTATTTTGGGTTGATCGAAATCGAGTGGATGTAGCGAAAAAAAGAAATAGAATTAGACTGCTATTTCGATGTACTAGTCTACTATTTAGATTAGATGTACATCTAATACATCATATACATACATATTGTAAATTGATCTATATAAACCCTCCATTTAGATAAAGTCTATATCTGTATACAATACAACTTTATATGATAATATCATTGTATACAATATTAGATAATAAAAAATACTCTAAAGTGTGGTAGAAAGGACTATATATAGTCCTTTCTACCACACTTTATGATTCCAACCAGATCATTTCATTTAAGACTTGGAATTTTCTTTTAATCCCTTTCTTTCATTTCTTCAATCATTGAAAAAAGGATTGATAAGAACTAATAATTCAGATTCAAATTAATCATTTTGACTGACTGTTTTTACGTAGATAATAAGTAAAAAAGCAGTAGGAACTAGAATGAACAGTGCAGTAGCAATAAATGCGAGAATATTGACTTCCATAATTTCATTATTTCTTTTTTTTCTTCGCAATAACTCGGGATGTAATCCCATAGAGATGAGAAATTTAACTCCTGTAAATTCATTGGGATGAATTGATCCTGATGATACTGAATAGGATCAATATTATGAATAACAATATCTGATCTATCAAATCGATTCATCGTCGAGAATTGAATAGTATAACATGGGAAGATCCTTTATCCATACTAATTACGAAATGGGATTTTTTATTGGATCAGGAATCCCATTGGATTTTTCATCCCCTTCCACTTTTTTTTCTATAACCTACTGTCTTCCTTATCTTATAC